TCACTTTATTATAATTATGAGAATCAATCCTACTACTTCTAGCCCTGCGGTTTCCACACTTGAAGAAAAAAAACTAGGGCGTATCGCTCAAATTATTGGCCCAGTACTGGATGTCGTTTTTCCCCCGGGTAAAATGCCTAATATTTATAACGCTTTGGTAGTTAAGGGTCGAGATACTGTCGGTCAGCAAATTAATGTGACTTGCGAGGTACAACAATTATTAGGAAATAATCGAGTTAGAGCTGTAGCTATGAGTGCTACAGATGGGCTGATGAGAGGAATGGAAGTGATTGACACGGGAGCTCCTCTAAGTGTTCCAGTCGGCGGAGCTACTCTCGGGCGAATCTTCAACGTTCTTGGAGAGCCTGTTGATAATTTAGGTCCTGTAGATACTCGCACAACATCTCCTATTCATAGATCTGCGCCTGCCTTTATACAGTTAGATACGAAATTATCAATCTTTGAAACAGGTATTAAGGTGGTAGATCTTTTAGCTCCTTATCGCCGTGGAGGAAAAATCGGACTATTTGGGGGAGCTGGAGTAGGTAAAACAGTACTCATTATGGAATTGATCAACAACATTGCCAAAGCTCATGGAGGCGTATCCGTATTTGGCGGAGTAGGAGAACGTACTCGTGAAGGAAATGATCTTTACATGGAAATGAAAGAATCCGGAGTAATTAATGAAAAAAATCTTGCAGAATCAAAAGTAGCTTTAGTCTATGGTCAAATGAATGAACCGCCGGGAGCTCGTATGAGAGTTGGTTTGACTGCCCTAACTATGGCAGAATATTTCCGGGATGTTAATGAACAAGATGTGCTTCTATTCATCGACAATATCTTTCGTTTTGTCCAAGCAGGATCAGAAGTATCCGCATTATTAGGGAGAATGCCTTCTGCAGTGGGTTATCAACCTACCCTTAGTACAGAAATGGGTTCTTTGCAAGAAAGAATTACTTCTACCAAAGAGGGATCTATAACTTCGATCCAAGCAGTTTATGTACCTGCGGACGATTTGACCGACCCTGCTCCTGCCACTACATTTGCACATTTAGATGCTACTACCGTACTATCAAGAGGATTAGCTGCCAAGGGTATTTATCCAGCAGTAGATCCTTTAGATTCAACGTCAACTATGTTACAACCTCGGATCGTTGGCGAGGAACATTATGAAACTGCGCAAAGAGTTAAGCAAACTTCACAACGTTACAAAGAACTTCAGGACATTATAGCTATTCTTGGGTTGGATGAATTATCCGAGGAGGATCGTTTAACTGTAGCAAGAGCACGAAAAATTGAGCGCTTCTTATCACAACCCTTCTTCGTGGCAGAAGTATTTACTGGTTCTCCAGGAAAATATGTTGGTCTTGCAGAAACAATTAGGGGGTTTCAACTGATCCTTTCCGGAGAATTAGATGGTCTGCCCGAGCAGGCTTTTTATTTGGTGGGTAACATCGATGAAGCTACCGCGAAAGCTATGAACTTAGAAGTGGAGAGCAATTTGAAGAAATGACCTTAAATCTTTGTGTACTGACTCCTAATCGAATTATTTGGGATTCAGAAGTGAAAGAAATCATTTTATCTACAAATAGTGGCCAAATTGGTGTATTACCAAACCACGCCCCTATTGCCACGGCTGTAGATATAGGTCTTTTGAGAATACGCCTCAACGACCAATGGTTAACGGTGGCTCTGATGGGTGGTTTTGCTAGAATAGGGAATAATGAGATCACCATTTTAGGAAATGATGCGGAGATGAGTACTGACATTGATCCGCAAAAAGCTCAACAAACTCTTAAAATAGCTGAAGCTAACTTGAGTAGAGCTGAGGGTAAGAGACAAGTGATTGAAGCGAATCTAGCTCTCAGACGAGCTAGGACACGAGTAGAGGCTGTCAATGTTATTTCCTACTAGTCAATACATCAAAATAATCAAAAGAAGTTTTTTAGAAGTTCTTTATTATACACCACATTTAGATTCTGCCAATTGAAGACAATCAAGTCTAATCTGATACAACGAAAAAAAGAGGATGGGTAGAAAAACTTATTAGATACCGGAGTCAATGCAATGGTATCTAATAAGTTCTACCTACTATTGGATTTGAACCAATGACTCCTGCCGTATGAAAGCAATACTCTAACCACTGAGTTAAGTAGGTAATTTATCACCGCAAAAGAAGACCCATCACCTCGGGGATTATAGATAGAATATTATTTCTAAGCAATACCAATCTGTTAACAGTAAACGGATCAAAGAGTTATCATGTGAGATTAGGGAATATCCATCTTGACAAGAAATTATCTATATGTTAAGATATCTATGACAAGGGCTATAGCTCAGTTAGGTAGAGCACCTCGTTTACACGTGCGCCAATGCTTTTCAAGGGAGCTTATTATGCAATGAACATAGTTGATCTTATTGAAAAATCAATGTCTTACTCCATAGATTCGAGAGAACAATAGCCTGACAAATATTTGGTTCGGTCCGATTTTGGTGCGAA